TAGAAATTCTTTTATCCCATTCGGAAGGATACTATCTTCATAATTATCCATGACTGTTTTTGTCTCTAGCATGACCACTTGATGAAATGTGGAGGAAGGTGGGATAAATGGCCGATACTACTGGAAGGATTCCTCTTTGGCTAATAGGTACTGTAGCTGGTATTCCTGTGATCGGTTCAATTGGTATTTTCTTTTACGGTTCATATTCCGGATTAGGCTCATCTCTGTAGTAATTAAGATGAACTTGATTGTAGACACGAAAAGGTAAGAACTCAGCGGGACCATACCCCTACCCCTTTGTTTTGTCTGATTCGAGGGGTATGGTCCCGCTGAGTTCTTACTTTTATAGCTATAGCGAAGCTTTGATTCACTCCATAACCTAAAAGCGGGAAAGTTACCTAGTCAACATAATAAAAAAATATTATTACTTGTCAAAATGAATGACATAACGAATCTCTTGCTTAATGTTTCAATACTATATTCCTTTGTTTCTGGTAATGTTTTTGAAGAATTGAATCCATTAATAAATTCAAAGTCTCTCTCTGTTATTACTACATAATATTTATTAACTCTGACGAAGCAAAAAAAGAATTCATCGATTTTCTGGATGATCAAATCAAATATATATATTATATGGATTTCTACAGATGAGACATCCTACAAATCATTTTTTTATATACTCATAAAACCTTACTCTAAAAAAAAAAAATAAAATTCGAACTGTGATGAGATAATCTGATAGATCCCCAAAAATAGTAATCTTATCTTTGACGAACAGGAGAAAGAATCATTATTATCTCGTATCTCGACACAAGAAAAGGGATTTCCCTTTTCTTGCTAGAAACTTTGTATCTTTTATTTACCTTTTGCTTTGTATTCTCCTCCTTTGTATCGTATTGTATTTGTATACCTATTATCTATTACTAGTACTATGAATGGTCTATTATATGGAATAGAAGTAATAAATTTTAGACATCTCTCAAAGCAAAAACAGTATAGACAAAACAAACAAAGGACTTTACAAATTTTATTGATCATACTACATACAATAGTATCGATCAATAAAAATTTGGCCCTTCCCCTTTACCAACTTGTACTAAGAAATCCCTGTATCTAAAAATTCATTTCGTACAATTGAACCTTTTCGAACTGTTTCTTTTTAAGAACCAAAAATATTTGTGCTAGAATAATAGATGCTAAGAAGAACAAAAGACCTTGAACACGTAACGGATCTTGAAGCACTATCTCGGCATCTCCCTGACCAAACCCCCCCACATTGGGATTACTTGTTAATAGTTGATCAAGCTTGATAGACTCACCCTCTGAAACAAGAAGTTCCGGTCCTGGAGGTATAATATCGACCACTTGATGCCCATCCGATGGATCGGTTATGGTTATTTCATATCCGCCTTTTTCTTTACGTACAATTTTGCTTACTATACCTGCGGATGTGGCATTATAGACAGTGTTGTTACTCTTGCTCCCATCGGGATAAATCTGACCCCTTCCCCTGTTTCCGCCTACATATATGGGATATTTTAAGAAGTGAACGTCCTTCCTCGTAGCAGGGTCGGGAGAAAGAATAGGAAAGACTATTTCCCTATATTTCTGACCAGGAACAGGACCTACCACAAGAATCTTTTTTTTAGTGGGACGATAACTCTGAAAAGAAAGATTGCCTATCTTTTCTTTCATCTCGGGGGAAATACGATCGGGAGGAGCTAATTCGAATCCCTCGGGTAAAATAAGAACAGCCCCTACATTCAAACCCCCTTTCTTGCCATTAGCAAGAACTTGTTTCAATTGCGTATCATAAGGGATTCTAACAACTGCTTCAAATACAGTATCAGGAAGCACAGATTGCGGAACCTCAATATCCACGGGCTTATTAGCTAAATGGCAATTGGCACACACAATTCGTCCAGTTGCTTCTCGTGGATTTTCATAACCCTGCTGCGCAAAAATAGGATATGCATTTGAAATAGATGTCTGAGTTATTACATATATCACGATCGATACAGAAATAAATCGAGTCATCTGCTCCTTTACCCAAGAAAAAGTATTTATATTTTGCATGGTCCAATCATCGATCCCCCAATTTCTACAATAAATTAGGTAGGTAGCTAGTATAGTTCCCTATCCACAAGTCTGTCGTTGTACTGGAATATAGGACAAATACCCTGAATAAACAGGTAGAAGTATAAAGAAAGAATAAGTCAAATTTGAATTTCGTTATGCACGAAGAAAGAATCTTTCTGATTTGATTGATATCAAGAGATCAAATGAGTTCTTCATTCTCATTCATTAATTGAATGATAAATGACTACAAGTGAAGGAGATACACGATTTAAATAATGGAAAATCCAGTATTTCACAATTGTATCTAGAATGACTGGAAAAGTGGAAACAAGACCGGATATTATTTGATCGTTATGTGTTAATCCAAAATCGTTGTAGACCGAACCAATCATTAGTTCCCAACCATGTGGAGAGTGGAATCCGATCCATAAATCGGTGACTAAAAGAATAGAAAAGGCTTTTATTGTGTCACTTAAGTTATATAAGAATTCCTGAACCCAAGAATTAAGAATGACAAGTTTTTCATTACTCAGAATAAAATAACTACTTAGAATAGCGAAACATATTATATTTGTCGAGAAATTGAAAATGCTATGTAAATTATATTCATTATGTATTTTGACCAATTGTATTGTTTCTTTGTGGATTCCTATACGAAGCTTTTGTAGATGTGTTTCTGGGTACTCCTTTATCATTTCATCCAACATAAATAGTTGTTCTAATTCTATGAATTTTTCTAGAACGTTCTTCTCTTGAATATCATTCAAGAAAGTTTCGGATTGCCTGATATTCCACCAATCATTAACCCAAGGTTCCAGACATTTATTAAATGAGAGAGAGACCCACCAGGGTAAAAATACTATAGATGCAAGATATGGAAGGAAAATCAACGCTTTCTTTTTTTTTTTCACTTTTCTTTTTTTGAATTGTTAATAAACTTGCTTCTTTTTATTTGTCAATTTTATCTTATTTGATATTTCTCTGAAGCATGAGTTCTATAACAAGAACAAGGTGTGGAACCTATGGATCTATTCTCAATTTTTTTATAATTATTTAGTCCTTTACTTAGTCCTTGATCTAACTAAATTAAATATTAAATATAGAATATAGAATAGAATAAATATAGAAATAGAATAAAGATAGAGTCTGTTTTGGATGAAAAAAAAATGCAGAAATGCAGATAAGATATTTAAATTGAACAAATTTTAACCCCATTGTATTGCATCCTTATTTGTTCTTTTTGACGAATGCTCAAAAACCGTTTGAAGAATATTATTCAAATTTCAAGACGAAAGAACTCCACCGTGGACCAAGTCATTATTTCGAAATGTTTCACCCTAGGAAAAGAGGAGATATTTCTGAAGAATATTGATGATGAAATCCGAAATAAGTGACAAAACGAGAGATAAATTGGATGGTTATGAGAGATCCAATCGTTTGTTTCTCAAGGAGCAAAATGAAAGATAAAAAGTATGATCTATCTGTATCTATATCTAATATATCAATTATCAATTATAAAATATATCAATTATAAAATGGAATTTGGCCCTAAACTAAAAAGAAAAGATGAATTCCCTATTTCGAAATGTCCGGTTTTGGTATATGTAATAAATCTATACTTATTATGCTTGTTACTAGTATGAAATATGAAAGAAAGAATTGAGTTGAACTCCACCATACGCTAACAAAATTTTGGCAGACGAAAAATTACTTCTTATTATAGTTTAGTCGTTTTGTTCCATATACGTCCCCCTGCTTTTGCCTTATTCTAAGGGTCGCCACCACATCAACAGAACAAAGAAATAGAATCTAGCATGTTCCACTCGAATGAGCATTCTGAAGAAACTTCAGTTGTATTAAAATACAATGAAAAAGATTACTGAATTCCTTTTCTCATGCTGAGAAAGTATTTATTCCTCGTTTCATTTCAAAATACTTCAATTGGTACGCGCAAGAAATAGGCTAATTCCGCAGCTTTTTGTTCAATTTCTCGCGGAATTAAATTCTCATCAGTACGAGTCAAGGGAATAGTTCCCTGGCCCCTGACTTCCATATAAAGGACACGTCGAGTATAAAGGCCCTCTTTAACCTCCATTCTGATTGACTGAATCTCACTCATAAGGAAGCGAAGGAAGATACGACGATTTTTTCCAGGAAATCCCCAACGAAAAATACACACTATTCCTTCTTTTCTATCGAATCGATCATAACCACTACCTACATTCCACAAAATTGTGCACCACAAATAGGAGCTAATGAATAGACCCGCAATTCCATAGAAAGACATCACAATCCCTTGTGGAAAAAAAGATATTTGCTGATATGGAAATGGAAATACGGATATCAGATCCCTACCAAGATAACTGGAAGTTCCAACGATTAAGAATCCTAGTGAACCTAAAAAAAGGATACAGGCCCAGAAAAAATTACTTGTTTTTCGAGACCCCGTTATAAGTTCTATCCATATATGTTCTGATCGCCAGTTCATACTATACTAGATCCAATTGCATTCGATTGGAATTGGGAGAATAAACCAAATGAATTTGACTTATTTTGCTCCCGAGCCCGAGGTAACTCTCATCAACTAGCACTTAATGTGAACCATTAGAAGTAATTGGTTAGATACATTGACTTTCCACTTTAAATATTAAATATTCGACGATCCGCTTTTGACCAGAGCTATACCTGCGTATACATGCATTTATACGGATATAATGTATATATATGCAAAACGGCTCTTCCTTTCATTTGTATTCGCAAGGAGTCACATATCGTACCATATTCCGCTAAAAAATAGATACCTAAAAAATGATCCAGCGTTGATTGAAATAACTTGTGAGATTTGGTCCCATACATCGCAGCTAGACAATCTTATTTTTTTGGACATAAAGAAATAAAGAAGCCATTGCAATCGCCGGAAATACTAGGCCCACTAAAGGCACAAAAATGGAGGGTAAGTTGAAATCTGTCATAGAATGGGTACCTCAATTTAATATTTGAACCTCTTATAAAGATATCTTATGATAAGTAGTTTATCTATTAATTATATCTAATTAATTATATCTATCTATTAATTATATATTATTTAATATTATTTATTATTTATATATTATTATTATATTATTTATATATTATTATTATATTATTTATATATTATTATTATATTATTTATATATTATATTTATTATTTATATATTATATTAAATTATATTTATATATTATATTAATATTATTTATATTATTATTTATATTAAGTAGTTAATAAATAATAAGTAGAAGTAGTTAATAAATAAGTAGTTAATAAATAGTAGTTTAAGTAAATAATAATATTAATTTAAGTAAATAATAATATTAAGTACAAGAAACATAAAAGTACAAGAAACATAAAACTACATTAAATGTACCTATTTTATTTATCTTTCTACACGAATATGTATGATAATTCTATTTAATAATAAACTTTTTCTTATCCTGTTTTCATTCTTATCTGCTTTCTAAAATAATAAGAAGTTTTTTTGAGTTCGCGACTCTAACTAATCTGATACAAGAGGGATTCATCGTAAAAGTCAAAAAAATGGATTTTCGGAAGATATGAGGATATAGAGATTACTTCTATTACTAATATATTTACAAATTATACATCAATTCTATTTTACTATATATTACTTTACTATATATTACACATTATATTTTATATTTTATATTAATAAATTCATAATTAGTATTAATAATTAGATTAGATATTAATAATCCGTTTTTTAGTTTTTTATCTTATAATTGCATTTTTTTTATTTATAATTTATGAATTTCTAATTGTTTTCTTTGTGCTTGTTTTTATGTTTATTATATAATAATAAATAATAAAAAAATTATAATAAATTATATATTTTTTATTTTTTAAATTTATTTTTATAATATTATTTATAATATAAATATAATAAAAAAAAAAATAAGAATTTTAATTATAATTAAGTTAAGAACTAAAACTAATAAAAAAAGTTAAGAACTAAAACTAATAAAAACTAAGAAGCATTAAAATTTAATAAGCATTAAAACGTAATTAAGACGTAAGAAGGACAAATACAATTCGAAAATTCTTATTTTTTTCAAAACAAAAAAATCCCTAGGAAGAAAAATTAACTTTTTTATACTGGGTTTCTAATTCCTAATCAGAAATAGAGGTAAAATACAAACAAAACGGATCCGTGGGAAAAGAGAAAAGTCATTATCCAAAACTTCTGACTCTTCCTACAGCAAGCAGAATTTATGTTCCCAAACGTCATTTTTATTGGTTTTTTGTCACGATGATGAATTATTTATTGCTCACTACAAATAACTGAATCTAATACTGTACTTGAATTTTCAAAATTTTAAGTCAAGGGAAGGAAACCATGGAGCTGAAATAACTCACTCAGAACACCTTTTAAAAGATGACGTGGTACGATTGGATCGAATAAGCCCTTATGGAATGAATATTCAGCCGCTTGTGAACCGTCGGGTACTGCCTTATTCAATGTTTGTTCAATTACTCTTTTACCCGCAAATGCAATGTAGGCATTAGGTTCAGCAATAATGATATCTCCCAACATACCAAAACTGGCTGTAACTCCACCGGTTGTAGGAGATGAAAGAATTGATATATAGAATAACTTTTTATTTAATTGATAATTATATAAGGCAGAAGATATTTTAGCCATTTGCATCAAGCTCAAACTTCCTTCTTGCATGCGTGCTCCTCCAGAAGCACATACAATAATAACAGGTAGAGATTGATTAGTAGCATATTCGATCAAACGGGTGATTTTCTCACCGACTACGGATCCCATACTTCCTCCCATGAACTGAAAATCCATGACCCCAATTGCTACGGGAATACCATTTAGTTGACCTATGCCCGTTTGAACAGCTTCAGTTAAACCTGTCTTTCTTTGATAAAAATCAATACGATCTCTATAAGGTTCCTCCTCTGAATGAAAATCGATGGGGTCCGTCGAGACCATACTCTCATACAGAGGATCCCAAGTACCTGGGTCAATCAAAAGTTCGATTCTCTCTGAACTACTCATTTTCAAATGATATCCACACTGTTCACAAATATTCAGTTTTGACTTAAAAAATTTTTTGTAATTTAATCCATAACAATTTTCGCACTGAACCCATAAATGTCTGTATTTTTTATTTATATCTAAATCATTAGATCTTCCTCTTATATTGAAATCAGTGCTATTAACACTAGTTCTCATACTATAATTTATACTTTCACTACTACTTATACTTTCATTACAAATGAAACTATAAACATAACTGTCACTGTAATTATGGGTCCCGCCTGAAATGTAACTATCAATACTGATTTCAGAACGCAGATAACTATCAATGCAACTATTAACGTGATTATTCCAACTGGATTGAGTATCATAC